TGAGGGTCTTGTGTATTTGCATATATCTTTTTTTATATGTACAGACCTTACGATATACAATACGATATACAAGTACATACAAAATCGAAACATAAGAAGATAAGATCGAAGGAAGACTAAACAACTTATCTATTCTATTATTTCTTGTTGGAGCCGTAGACTGAATTATGGATCCTTGGGATTGGATTGGTGGATCATTTTATATTCATTAGTTTCAGGCCATAGATCAAGCCAAGGAAAGGATTCCTTCTACCCCTATCCTGTATATTGTCTTTTTCGTTCCCTGTTGTAATAGAAACTCATTTTCTTATTTGACTATATGACACGAGATTCTACGAGACGAGAATTCATTTTTAATTTATGGGAAGAAACAACTATGTATCTTTTTGAAGAGAATTGAAAGTTTTACATGAGAAAAACCTGTCTTTATATATCATATATCTTTTTTGAGGAAAAGATTCTATCATAATCTCTATCATAATATTGAAAAGATTCACCGGATTCCTCAAAAAGAGAATCTTTTCTTTTCAAGACTCGCTCGTTTTTCATTAACAATCTGAATGATTGGATCATATACTTCATTTGAATTCTGATGAGAAATAAAAAGAAAAAAAAATAGTAAAATGATTTTTTCTTCTTCATCGAATGACTATTCATCTATTAGTATTAGGTTTTTATCAAATAGGGGGCAGAAAGAATCTATGGAAAAATGTTGGTTCAATTCGATGTTGTCTAACAAGAAGTTAGAACATAGGTGTGGACTAAGTAAATCAATGGATGATAGTCTTGATGCTCTTGGACATACCAGTGGAAGTGAAGAAACTATTCTAAATGATGCGGAGAAAAAGATTCCTAGTTGGGACAGTTATAGTTTCAGTAATATTAATTATCTAAATTATTTATTTGATAACAGGAATATTTGGAGTTTGATCTCTGATCATACTTTTTTAGTTAGAAATAGTAATGGTGACACTTATTCTGTATATTTTGATATTGAAAATCAGATTTTTGATATTGACAATGCTAGTTTGAGTGAACTAGAGATTCTTTTTCCTAGTTATTTGAATAGTGGGTCTAATAGTAGTAATTACTACTATTATTATTCCATGTATGATACTCAATCTAATTGGAATAATCACATTAATAGTTGCATTGATAGTTATCTTCGTTTTGAAATCAATAGTGACATTTACAGTGGTATCGACAGTTACATTTTTAGTTTCATTTGTACGGAAAGTATAAGTAGTATTGAAAGTGGAAATTCTAGTATCAAAACTAGTAGCAGTTATTTCAATAAAAGAGAAAGATCTAATGATTTCGATATAAATACAAAATACAAACAGTTATGGGTTCAATGTGAGAATTGTTATGGATTAAATTATAAAAAATTTTTTAGTTCAAAAATGAATATTTGTGAACACTGCGGATATCATTTGAAAATGAGTAGTTCAGATAGAATCGAACTCTTTATTGATCCTGGCACTTGGGAGCCTATGGATGAAGATATGGTTTCTATGGACCCCATTGAATTTCATTCAGAGGAGGAACCTTATATGGATCACATCTCTTTTTATCAAATAAAAACGGGTTTAACTGAAGCTGTTCAAACGGGCGTAGGTCAACTAAATAGTATTCCCATAGCAATTGGAGTTATGGATTTTCAGTTTATGGGAGGTAGTATGGGATCCGTAGTAGGTGAGAAAATCACCCGTTTGATCGAGTATGCTACTAATCGATCTCTACCTGTCATTATTGTGTGTGCTTCTGGAGGAGCACGCATGCAAGAAGGGAGTTTGAGCTTGATGCAAATGGCTAAAATATCTTCTGCTTCATATGATTATCAATCAAATAAAAAGTTATTCTATGTATCAATCCTTACATCTCCTACAACTGGCGGAGTTACAGCAAGTTTTGGTATGTTGGGAGATATCATTATTGCTGAACCTAATGCCTACATTGCGTTTGCGGGTAAAAGAGTAATTGAACAAACATTGAAAAAGACAGTACCCGACGGTTCACAAGTGGCTGAGTATTTATTTGATAAGGGCTTATTCGACCCAATCGTACCACGTAATCCTTTAAAAGGTGTTCTGAATGAGTTATTTCAGCTACATGGTTTCCTTCCCTTGAATCAAGATTAAAAAAAAGATTGAAATTCTTCATTTTCAAATGGAAATATAGCACTAGCTTCAGTTATTTTTATTTGTAGCGAATACGCATTTAGTTCATTATAATGAAAAAAAGAAAACTAAGAAGATGGTGTTTTCTTTGGAGACATCCGTTATAAGTGTAGTAAGAGTTAGAAGTTTTGGATAATGACTTTTTGCCCCGGATCCCTTTTTTATTCTACCTCTCTTCCTGATTAGGAATAAGCATCCCTCTATCCACAAGATAAAAAAGAATTTCTTTCTCCTTCCGAGAAATCCGGGAAATAAAAATAAATTTCTCCGTCCTTTTGACATATTCATATATAGAACAACGAAAAATAGATAAAAAAAGATATCGAAAAAATGAAAAGAAAATATTAAATAAAAAGAAATAAGAAATCTCAAATCAAAGAAATAAAATAGAAATATTCAAATAACAAATAATAAGAATATAGAAGTTCTTTCTATTTAGCGAAAACCCCCGTTTTTCACTAGGAATCCCTGTTTGTTGGATAAGATTGGTTAAAGTCGGGAACTCATAAGAAACTCTTTTCTATCTTTCCTTTCAAAACAAAAAAGGTGTTTTGAAAGGAAAGATAGAAAGACGATGAAGATAAGGATGGGAGAAGAAGAATCCAATTTCTTAAAGCGGATTCTCATAAATATTCGTGTAGAAAGAGAAATAGGTACACTTCATTGAGTTCTACATTCGTTATTGATTATGAAATACTTCATATTAATATTATCTATCTAATAGATAGACTTATCATAAGATATCTTTATAATTATAATAGGTACAAATATGAAATTGAGGTACCCATTCTATGATATATTTTAACCTTCCCTCTATTTTTGTTCCTGTAGTGGCCCTAGTCTTTCCGGCAATCGCAATGGCTTCTTTATCTCTTTATGTCCAAAGAAATAAGATTGTTTAAATATGATGGGACCAAATCTCATCAATTTATTTCAAAACTGGATCATCATACAGATACTTTTTTAATGTAATATGGTAGGATATATGATATGTGGCTTTTCCGAAAACAAATGGAAGAGTTGTTTTGTTATGTATGCCGATGCCTAATATACGCATTAATGCATGTATATGCGGTTATAGCTTAATCAATTAAATGATTAAATTCAAAATGATCAGCAAATCTTTTTTGAAAAATATTTGAAATAGAAACTCAATTTATCTAATTATCTAACCAATTATTCCTAATAGTTCCTTGTTGGAATGCTGCTAGTTGATGAAAGTTACTTCGGGATCAAGCAATAAAAGTCGAGTCAAATCCTTTTGGATTATTCTCTCAATTCCAATCGAATGCAATTGGATCTAGTATAGTATGAACTGGCGATCAGAACATATATGGATAGAACTTATAACGGGGTCTCGAAAAACAAGTAATTTTTGCTGGGCCTGCATCCTTTTTTTAGGTTCACTAGGATTCTTAGTGGTTGGAACTTCCAGTTATCTTGGTAAAAATCTGATATCCGTATTTCCGTATCAGCAAATTCTTTTTTTCCCACAAGGGATCGTGATGTCTTTTTATGGGATCGCAGGTCTATTCATTAGTTCTTATTTGTGGTGCACAATTTCATGGAATGTAGGTAGTGGTTATGACCAATTCGATAGAAAAGAAGGGATAATGTCCCTTTTTCGTTGGGGATTTCCTGGAAGAAATCGTCGCGTCTTCCTTCGTTTCTTTCTGAAAGATATCCAATCAATCAGAATGGAGGTGAGAGAGGGTCTTTTTCCTCGTCGTGTCCTTTATATGGAAGTCAGGGGCCAAGGAGCTATTCCCTTGACCCGTACTGATGAGAATTTGACTTCACGAGAAATTGAACAAAAAGCTGCCGAATTGGCCTATTTCTTGCGCGTACCCATTGAAGTATTTTGAAATGAACTGAAGAATAAATCTCAGCATGAGAGAAGAAACTTAATACATCTCAAAAGCAGGAGGACGTATATGGAACAATAACAATATTAATAAAATCTAATATAACTAATCAAATAAAATATATTAAAAAAAGAGAATAGAAACTATTTGTACACAAATTGTACACAAAAACTATTTTGTATACGCATATACATGGTATCCAGCTTCACTCTTTATACTAGTAAAAGGTCTAATAATTATAGATTCATCAAATATCCTAACATGTCTTTTGTTTTCGTAAAACATAATTCCTCTTTTTAGGCCTTTGAATTGATACCCTATCCCCGCGCTGCGGTTAGACAGTGAAATCTTTCGAATTCAAAATAGAAATAAAAGAATTAAAAGATCCGGTAGGGTTCGTCTTTAAATCCAAATTCTATTCGTTAGTTCAAATGGGTTTTCGAGTCTTCATCGAAAGGAATAAATGAAGGGGAAATTGGTTACAATTTGCCTAATTGTGATCTCTGGAATATGGAAAAAATATTTACTTCTTTTTTTTTTCATTTGAAAAGGGCCCTTCTTCTATGTTCTATTCTAGATTATTCTAGATCCAAAGACTCAATTCTTACACAAAAACAAAAATAGGAAAAGATCCATAGGTTCGATACCTTATTCTTGTTTTCTTATTAGAGTTATAGGCTCTTGTTATATAATTCGTGCTTCATAGAAATCTCAGATAGAATCGACGAATGAAACAGGTTCATTAACAATTCACATCATGGATACAGAATGAAAAAAAAGAAAGCATTGGCTTCCCTCCCATATCTTGTGTCTATACTCTTTTTGCCCTGGTGGATTTCTCTATCATTTAAGAAATGTCTAGAAACTTGGGTTATTAATTGGTGGAATACCAGGCAATCCGAAATCCTTTTGAATGATATTCAAGAGAAAAATGTTCTAGAAAAATTTCTGGAATTAGAAGAACTATTCCTGTTGGACGAGATGATAAAGGAGTACTCGGAGACACATATGCAAAGACTTCGTATAGGAATGCACAAGGAAACAATACAATTGGTCCAAAGACACAATGAATCTCATTTCCATATCATTTTGCATTTCTCTACAAATCTAATCTGTTTCGCTATTCTAAGTGGTTATTTTTTTCTGAGTAATGAAGAACTTTTCATTCTAAATTCTTGGATTCAGGAATTTCTCTATAACTTAAGTGATACAATCAAAGCTTTTTCGATTCTTTTAGTTACTGATTTATGGATCGGATTTCACTCGACCCATGTTTGGGAACTAATGATTGGTTCGATCTACAGCGATTTTGGATTGGCTCAGAATGATCAGATTATATCTGGTCTTGTTTCCACTTTTCCAGTGATTCTAGATACAATTGTGAAATATTGGATCTTCCATTTTTTAAATCGTGTATCTCCTTCGCTTGTAGTAATTTATCATTCAATGAATGAATAATTCATTAGATCTTTTTCTTTATACTTCTACCTTCCTTATTCACTTCAAGGTATTCATACTTCATACTATAGTACAATTCTTTCAGTACAATCAATACAATGACAAACTTGTGGATAGGGAATTCTACTAGATACCTATCAAATTTATTGTAGAAATTCCGGGGATCAATGATTGGACCATGCAAAATAGAAATACTTTTTCTTGGGTAAAAGAACAGATGACTCGATCCATTTATGTATCGATCATGATATATGTAATAACTCGAGCATCTATTTCAAATGCATATCCCATTTTTGCACAGCAGGGTTATGAAAATCCACGAGAAGCAACTGGGCGAATTGTATGTGCCAATTGCCATTTAGCTAATAAGCCCGTGGATATTGAAGTTCCGCAAGCTGTACTTCCTGATACTGTATTTGAAGCAGTTGTTCGAATTCCTTATGATATGCAACTGAAACAAGTTCTTGCTAATGGTAAAAAAGGAGCTTTGAATGTAGGAGCTGTTCTTATTTTACCCGAGGGATTCGAATTAGCCCCCCCCGATCGTATTTCTCCCGAAATGAAAGAAAAGATGGGCAATCTTTCTTTTCAGTGTTATCGTCCTAATAAAAGAAATATTCTTGTGATAGGTCCTGTTCCCGGTCAGAAATATAGTGAAATCGTCTTTCCTATTCTTTCCCCCGACCCTGCGACGAAAAAAGACGTTCACTTCTTAAAATATCCCATATATGTAGGTGGGAACAGAGGAAGGGGTCAGATTTATCCTGATGGTAGCAAGAGTAACAATACAGTTTATAATGCTACATCTGCTGGTATAGTAAGCAGAATAGCACGTAAAGAAAAGGGGGGATATGAAATAACCATAGTTGATGCATCAGAAGGACGTCAAGTGGTTGATATTATACCTCCAGGACCAGAACTTCTTGTTTCAGAAGGTGAATCCATCAAGCTTGATCAACCATTAACAAGTAATCCAAATGTAGGAGGGTTTGGTCAGGGAGACGCGGAAATAGTGCTTCAAGATCCATTACGAGTCCAAGGCCTTCTGTTCTTCTTGGCATCTGTGATTTTGGCACAAATCTTTTTGGTTCTGAAAAAGAAACAGTTTGAAAAGGTTCAGTTGTACGAAATGAATTTCTAGATCTAGAGATTCCTTAAAATAAAGTTGGTAAAAGTGCCAAAATCTTGTTGATCGATAGAATGATATATGATTCAAAAAATTCTATAAGTCTTTTCTTTGTTTTTTTTTTTTACTCTTTTTTCTTTTGCGGGATGTCTGAAACTCATTACTTGTATACCATTCCTAATGATAGAAAATAAGTATACAAATAGAAAGGAATAGAATACAAGGCAAGGAGGACGGGAAAAATGAAATTTCTAGAAAGTATTCTTAGTCTTCCTAATCGTCTATTCGATTCGATACAAGACGACACAAGAAAAGAATTTTCTTGTGTCGTCTTGTATCGAAAGAATCATGTCTCCTATTTGCCAAAGATTCTTATTCCTTGTTTTATTTTCCGGGTAGAATTGAACAAATAGAACTCCTTCAATTCACTTCAACTTATAACTTAGAAAAATAATTCAAACAAAAAAAGACTTATCTTGTTTTGTTTCGGCCGAAAAGTGGATTAGATCTTTACGCATATCCAATTCTTTCTTTATTATCTCATTACAGTTTTCTTTTTTTTCTATTTCTATTATATATATATAATAGAAATATAGAAATAGAGTTTTTTTCTTTTTCTTATTTGTTTTAGTTTAGTAGTTAGTAGAAATAGTTGAGTATAAAAAGAAAAGGATTTGCAGGATGTTTCATACGGATAAATCCATACGTATTGGATAATCGATGGATTCGATTCCTCCTTTCTTGTTGCTTCATATTCAAAATATTGACATAATAGTGAATATTATATAGGAACGACAGAAACTATGAATCAGTCAATAGATAAAAACATCCTAATAAAAAAGGAATAGAGTGGTTTGAGAAACATCAGAGC